CTTTGATTGGTTCTTTTTCGAAGAAAGATTCCATGATTAATGGACCAAGATGAATTCTAACAAATAACATATAAATTCGAAATAATAAGAATTTTTCTTCTTTTATTCGAAACGTCCCGTGATCTTCAACCAATTATGCGCTTCAATATAATTCCCAGGAGTAAGCGTTATAGCCTGTTTCCAATACTCAGCGGCTTGATCGAACCAAGCCTCCGCAATTTCCGAATCTCCCTGTCGAATGGCCTGTTCTCCCCGGTCGGAATAGGAATAGGCGGATCAATTCCTTCCCTTAGAACCGTACTTGAGAGTTTCCTACCTCATACGGCTCCGCAGTCAATTCTTTTGGTATCCTTTTTACCTATTCTATTAAACTGAATGAGGTTTCTTATAGATCTATATACCACTGTTCGGAGTAACCAAAAGAGTTTAATCGCATGAGTTTCAAACTTGCATTTTGATTTAATTAAGAATCAGTTTTAGTTTTATCTTTTCTCCCACCTGCAGAAGAATAAAGCAAGCATAGGTATTTACGCCTATCCGTCGTATTTTCCGCAAGGTAACTATCTCGGTTTCCTATCGAAATTTATATAGAATCTTTGAAAAAGGCTTTCCTTCATAAATAAACATAAGTAAGAAAGAAAAGACTTACTATCTTTGGGATCTGATCCTACACCGCCGCTCAATACCTTAGTCTTAGTGGATCAACTCTATTACATAAGTTAATTCCTACCTTTTATCCATTTTATATAGAGGCATAAGTAAGCAGTTCTTTTCTTAATGTATTGGCCTAAAACCTCATTAATTGATCTTTACGGTGCTTCCTCGCTATCAATTAGATCTTTATTTTTTTATCCATAGACATAGAAAAAAGTATCTAGGCATATTTTATTTCTTCATATTTTGATTAATATGATGAAGTTTATTTCTTTGCTACAGCTCAAAGAAATCATCGTTTTGGACGATGCATTTGTAGCGAGCCTTTTTTTAGTATTTACTAGAAAATTTTTTTATCTTACTTTTGCTTTCTATAGTGGAGATAGCCGCACGTAATGACAGATCACTGCCATATTATTAAAAGCTTGTGGTAAGAATGGGTTTCGTTCTAGTGCTCTAAAATAATATTCTAAAGCTTTCGTATGTTCTCCATTACTTGTGTGAATAAGGCCTATATTATAGAGTATATAACTTCGATCGTAGGGATCGATTTCTAGTCGCATAGCTTCATAATAATTCTGTAAAGCTTCCGCATAATTTCCTTCGGATTGAGCTGACATCCGTTACGGTCGTTATTCGATTCAAAGAATCGCCGTTCCAGAACCGTACGTGAAATTTTCACCTCATACGGCTCCTCCCTTACCTTAATATACATAATGAGAATTAAAAATACATGGAATAATCAAATAGGGTTAAAACACTCTCATTATGAACTGAGCGGGGCTAGTGTTTTTACAAAAAATTTCTAGCCAACCTTCTTGCGCAAGAGCTTTTACTAGAATCGAGTGTCTTGATACTAAATAAAAAGGATAACTCCAACAATTTCTTTGTCCTCAACGCCTCCTAATTTCCAGGAAATAGTCACTTCAACAGTCTTCGATGGTTATAAGGGTATCCAAAGTACGAACGAGATGGATGTTTGTTGTCCCAACCATTCTTGTTATGTTAGTCCCAATCAAAAGAAAGGGAGTAAATAAGTAATTTTTAACAAAGTTTTCGTATTGTCGATTGCTAGGTGTAGTGCGTCTTCCCCTATGCCGCCTATTGGTACTATATTACTAGGAAGTAGGATTGACCTGTAATACAAAACACAAAGGTGTAACCTTTCGCTCAATACTAAAATTGATAACTGAAGCATAGTATCGGAGGTTGCATCAATCGGGGATACACGACAGAAGGAATTGTTCTATTTCTAAACTTCACCTTCAACAAGCGTAGGTTTATTTATTTCTATAATTTAGAATATGGAATAAGAATATTTGTTCTTTCTATCCCGAATCATGTGCCTTTCTCCTAAAACTCGAAGTAGAAAAAGGAAACTTAATAATAAAAATAATAAAATAATAAAGAAAATCAAATCACACCATCTCGGTAATAAGTAAATGCCTCCTTTTCTCCTGAGGTTGTCGGAATTATTCGTAATAAAATATTGGCCACAATTGAAAAGGTCTTATCAATAAAATTTCCATTTGTCCGCGATCTAGGCATAGGTATCAATCCATTCTACAATTTTTCTCATTACCCCATCCGGGAAAATAATTACACAAAAAAGGATTTGTACAGTACAAACTAACATAAAAACAGATTCATTTCCAAAAAAAATTCAGTAAAGATACAAATTTTCTACTACTACTACTACTTCTATTTATTATTTATTTCAATTATTCCAAATACTCATATAGTCTAAAAAACATAAATCAATCAGTTGATTTGTTTCAATTAATTGATCTAATCTGGTATGGTATATATAGAAATATCACATTCATTTAAAAGATAGGAACATCAT